ATCAAAAAAAAAGTGAAGATTTAGTTACGATTAGAAATAGACTTTTCTATCTCTTTATCCATGGATCCTTTATTCATACTTATTCAATTGGAAATATTGATCCAATAAAAAAAAATTATGTTTCGTAATTTCATAATCCAATTTTTCAATTTATAATTGACCTTTGGAGACAAATCACGAGAATGTAGATTATTCCTCGAGTATTTCATTGAGAGGTAAAGGATTGAATCCTTTTCAGAAATAAAGTTTTTAATCGGAATATGAATCAAACCGAAAGATCCCTTAACTACTGAGGGGGTTAATAGAACGAATCACACTTTTACCACTAAACTATACCCGCTACAATGTGATTATTGTATATAAATGGACTCTTTGTCAAACAAAGGACTCTGGCGTCCTCAAGATAGGATCAGAAAAAATCCTGAAAATTAGAGCGTTGCCGTCTTTCGTTAGAAGGCTTGATAAAATTAGAAAGGGGGATACCCATTAGCTTTTTCTTTTTATTTTTTATCCAAATAATTTGTATTATTTAGTAATATAATAAATAAAAATTCTAAATAAGAGAAAGAAAAGAAGTAAGAAAAGAAAGAATAGAAATGTCTTTTTGGTTATATATTCTATCATAGAAACAGAAAGAGTCCTTTTCCGCTTCTAATTATTCTTTCACTTTAATTGAATTAATTTAATTAAATACCAAGATTTTTTTGCTACAGCAAGCAAAGGGAGATCGCGGAATTATAGGAATCATAGATAATCATAGATAAAAAAAAAATGGATTTGATTTGAAAAAAAAAAGAGCCCGGCCGGGTCGGTCTGACCAGGCCAAGCCGGGGAAATTTGAAATCAAAAAAGCCCCGCGATATTTTTTTATTTGAAATATCTTTATAGACTATAGAACCCTTTCTTAAATTTTTGATATATATTTATATCTTTATTTTCTATTTTTTATATTTCTATAAAAAAAATATATGGAATGAAATTGTTGATAAAAGGGGTATCTATATAATAATCTATTTATTTGAATTTCTATTTCAAATAGATTAGATAAAATCTATATATATAAGAATAAGAAAAGAAAGAATCAAATAAAATGAAAATGAAAGAGGGGCTTTTTTTTTCAAGCATTATCATTCCTTTTTGTGAACTATAACATAGTAATTATCCTTTTTCAATTAGGAGAGATGGCTGAGTGGACTAAAGCGTCGGATTGCTAATCCGTTGTGCGAGTTATTCGTACCGAGGGTTCGAATCCCTCTCTTTCCCTTCCGTTTTTTGACAATAGAATCAATCAAATCCTAATACCATTTATAAAAATGAAGGGAGGAACCCCACTTTTTTTGTTTTATTCTTCGCGTCCGGGATTACGTCCCGGATCATTAGATAGGAATCCGAAGATGAAGAGCGAAACAAAGAATATTACTACGGTATAAACAAAGAGTTTGAGCGTAAGCATTACACAATCTCCAAGATCATTTGATTTTTTCAAAAAAAAAAGAGAGAATAGATTCCCTGTTTTTAGACCACATATCCTATTTTGTTGACCTTGACACCAAGAAATCAAGCGGTTTCTTTCTAGAAATTGTGGAAAAGAGTTTTCAAAAATTGATTTGCAATAAGAGTTGAATCTTTCATTACAAAAGAATTTCTTTCATACTTAGATATATTGTGGTGGACTCTAAGTCTAAGTAGTGTTTTCGATCAAAAACGGGTCAGAATGAGGAAATGGGGTAATCTAGATTTCTCGCGGCTATCCAAAAATTTCAAAGTTTGAATTGAGGGTTCCTTCATACTGTAAGACTTATACTTATCTGATTTTTTCAATTATTATCATTTTTTTTTCTCGAATAAATCATGAATTTTTCTGGGACAGTGTTAAGGATCTCATCGAAAACTTACAGCGGCTTGCCAAACAAAGGCTAAGAGAAAAAAGAGAAGAGGTATTACTGGCATAACATCGACGATTGGATTCAAAAAAGCATAGGCTTCGGGCAATTTGGCGAATAAAAAACTACCCGAAAACGGCGTAGAATTCAAACAAATACTGATCAAATTAAAGATATTAAGCATAACAAAATTTTTTTCTTGGAGATTATTTTGATTGAGTTATTAATATGTTTTTGAGATAAGGAAAAAATGAAGAAAGGAAAATAAGTCTGATTCAAAAAAACATATTTCTTTGAACTCATCCAATCAAAAAAGCCCTTCCATTTTTCTTTTTTTTTTTTTAGAAGAGAATTGAAGAAATGAGACTTTCATACAATATCTTAATTGAATTCTATGTAATGATCAATAAATTCGGTTGAATTCTATATCTAGACGTGTCAAAATCCTAACAAAAAACGAATCCATTTCATACATTTTAGGAACTGGAATTGACGAAAAAGGAATCCCCATATTACTCTTTAGTAGTTTCAAATAGAAATCAAAATGGGGCGTGGCCAAGTGGTAAGGCAACGGGTTTTGGTCCCGCTATTCGAAGGTTCGAATCCTTCCGTCCCAGAGCATACTCGTTTTCTATATCAGAATAAAGATAAAATAAAAGAAAAAAAAAATGAATCTTTCTTAACTACCTTCTAAGATAAGAATAGAAGAATAAGAGTCAATCAAATATTGGGCATTCTCTTTTTATGATTCATCATTCCCATAAAATTCAATTGGGAGAGGAGATAGGGGTTAATCAGTAATATAAGATATCAATTTGAATATCTGTCTATGTCCAGTCCAAATCTCATTAATCAAAAATCAAATTACATATGAAAATATGTTTTTTCTTGGGATCTCTTAGGTTATTTGATGTTTGATTCTAATGAATAATTGTAACGCCATTAACAATTGACACGGGTGTGATTCATACACCCCATCTGCTTTACTTTCGGGAAAGATTAGTTGAACCTCAAGCCAAAGAAGCCTTACAAAAAAAGGAGGTTTATACACAGGGATTGCTAACCTAATAGGTCCTGTTGCGATTTTTTTTAATATTATTATTTGTTTCTGAGTCCTTACCTTAATTATAGATATTAAACTAAATAGAAACGACATATTTAACACATAATATGTATAATTACTTCCAATTAGTAGAATTGAATTGTTCAGCCTACCTGATAGATACGGAAATTTCCTATACTTTGTGATTCTGATTTTCTATTTCAGAATGAAATAAAAGAAAAACAGTTAAATTCAACTTTCTCCTTTATCAGTCTTTTTTTTTTTCAATTCAATATTTATTTATTTATATTGATTTTTTAGAAGTCCTTAGTTAGTACTTGAATTGAAGAACTGTGAGATTGTCGAATCTATTCTATCGACTTATTTGAAGAGACAATGTAAGGCGGATTCAAAAAGATTTTTTTTATTTGTTTTCTTTTATTTAAAATTGAGAATATTCCTGGTATATTTTTCTTTTTTATTACACAAATAAAAATATATATTTTATATAAGAAAAATCAGGTTAATTTGAATTTTTACTGAGACTTTTTCTTCATCATCAATTACCTATTCTTCATCATCAATTACCTATTTATTGTTTTCATATTTGATTTTCATCTATTCATAATCTATTCATATAGAAGAATAAAATAAGTCTCATATAAGTTAAGTATATTAGGAAGAACTATAGATTACTACGCACAGACTGAACCAATGACTATTCAGGATTTCCTAACTGAATCAATTACATACCTATTCAAAAAAAACTAGGGGAATGTTATGGTAAAACTTCGTTTGAAACGATGTGGTAGAAAGCAACGTGCGACTTGAAGGACATGATCAATTGGCTGTGGATATCAAAACCACCACTTTTTATTATATAGAAATCAAAGTGCTCTTGGCTCGACATTCTTTTTTCTGTTCTATTAGAATCCGTGTTTTTGTTGGGTTGGAATATAAATAGTATAGGATGGAGCTCGAGTAGAAAAGATTTATTTTTAAGGGGAAAGGATCTAGGGTTAGTTAAGACAAATCAATAAGTTGTTCCAACTTCATACGTAAGTCTATTTTTGATATAGAAATTGAAAGGGTCCGACTCAAAGCATTTTCAAATCAAAAAGTCAAATTGTTGGAATTGGTAAAACTCTTTCGATCAAAAGGTTATCGTGCGGGAATCAATTGTTCATATGATTCTTTGATAGAAAGAGATCACAAACAAAAAAAAGAGAAAAAAGGGGCATGTTGCTGCCATTTTTTGAAATTATTAAAGATCTCCGAACTAATGTTTAAACCCAATGATTCAAGGCAAAGATAAAGGATCCTGGAACAAGGAAATACCGTTTTCAATTGTCTCAACTACTAGATCAGAATAAAGAATCAAAATCGATTCTAGACAAGACAAACAAAAAAGGGTTAGAGACCACTCAATAAGAAAATACCTAAGAATTTTGAGAGCTATTTGAGAGTTATCCAACTTGAGTTATGAGAGTATGAATGTTTTTTGCTTTTTCGAAAAAATAAGAAGGAAAAGAAAGGGTAAAAAGAAGGGGTTAAATGTCTCATGGATTTGCTGGATTATGGATCGATTTGACATTCTAATTTCATGCATAGATATAACTTCTAATCATTTTTTCTCGAGACGTACGAGGAGAAAACTTCTTATACGTTTCTGGGGGGGGGTATTTTTTATTCAATTCCATCTATTCTATCCCAATGAGCCGTTTATCAAATCGTTGCAGTTGATGTTCAATCCCGAAGAGAAGGAAGAGATCTTCGAAAAGTGGGTTTTTATGATCCGATATCTAATCAAACCTATTTAAATGTTCCCGCTATTTTATATTTCCTTGAAAGGGGCGCTCAGCCTACAGGAACTGTTCATGATATTTTAAAGAAGGCGGGGTTTTACGGAACTTAAATTTGATTTTAGTTAAAAAAAATGTCATTCATTTTTCATTAATGAAATACAAAAAAGAGGTGTGGATGACTCATATATAGCTTTGGATAAATTTTTCTTTATTATATCCTCCCCCTCCTTTTTTCCTTTGCCCTATTCATATTTCTTAGTATTTGATTTCTTTTAATAAAATACTAAGAAATATGAATAAGAAAAAAATGGAAATCCATTTTTTTTTTTATTTTATTCTTATAGTTTTTTTATATTCTTTTATCATCATTTATATTAAATATTCACAATCATATTGACAACAATATATCGAACAAATATAATTAGATCGTGGATAAATGGATCCATTTCTATTTATCCTTATCAATGCTCCAGGAGTTTTTACTTTATTTCAAATTTAAATGATAGATTCTTTGAATTTGTTGCGATACAAGAAATGAGATTTTTTTGCGTGATACAAGAAGTTATTTTATTAATGAATAATAATGGGATAACACGAGAGGTAGTCTATCAATTTTCACTTTTTATCGTTCTATGTTTTTATTTTCTATGAAAATTTCTTGTATTTTTAGCAGATCTGAACCTTTAAATGAATGCTAAAAATCGAGTCGAAATTTTTATTTAATTTAATTTCTTGCTAATTGAAGGGTTTGATTGCATTAGGAAATTTCATATTTTTGATTCCGGTTATATCTCCACATTCTATTTCTTTAGGGGGTTGCTAACTCAACGGTAGAGTACTCGGCTTTTAAGTGCGGCTAGCATCTTTTACACATTTGTATGAAGAAAGGGATTCGTCCATACCATCGGTAGAGTTTCTAAGACCACGACTGATCCTAAAAGGAATATGTGGAAAAAACAGCATGTCGTATCAATAAAGAATTTTAAGAATCTATTTTTTTTTTTGTAACAAAAAAATGAATTGAATTCAAAGTTGGGTCGAGTGAATAAATGGATAGAGCCCTAGGGACCAAATTATGGGGAAACAAAAAGCAAAACGAGCTTCTTTTCTTAATTTGAAGGATTACCCGATCTAATTAACCGTTAAAACTAAATTAGTGCCTAATGCGGTAAAGATCTTTCTCATGAGGGGATTATTGATTTTTTTTGAGTCCTAACTATTAGTTATTCCCTATTTATTATGGGTTAAGCATGAATGTGTAGAAGAAGCAGTATATTGATAAAGAAAAGATATTTTTTTCCAAAATCAAAAGAGCGATTAGGTTGACAAAAATAAAGGATTTCTAACCATCTTCTTATCCTAGAACAAACATACATCAATTAAATGGAAAAAGAGAGGATAGAGAATCCGTTGATGAATCCACCTATCTTCGAGGTATCTATTTTTGTTTATTCTTACTATAAGAATACCTTGGTTTGACTCTATCGCACTATGTATCATTTGATAACCGATTAGATCCCCCACCCTTGCTTTGGTTCAAATCGAGTTTGAAATGGAGGAACTTCAATTCTATTTAGAACTAAATAGATCTCGCCAATATGACTTCCTATACCCACTTATTTTTCGGGAGTATATTTATACGCTTGCTCATGATTATGGTTTCAATAGAAATAAATCATCCATTTTGTTGGAAAGTGTGCGTTATGACAATAAATCCAGTTCACTAATTGTGAAACGTTTAATTACTCAAATGTATCAAGAGAATCATTTGCTTATTTCTGCTAATGATTCGAAACAAAATCAATTTTTTGGGCACAATAAGAATTTGTATTCTCAAATCATATCGGCAGGATTTGCAGTCATTGCGGAAATTCCATTTTCCCTAAGATTAGTATCTTATTTACAAGGGAAAGAAGTAGCAAAATCTCATAATTTAAAATCAATTTATTCAATATTTCCTTTTTTAGAGGATAAATTCGCACATTTAAATTCTGTGTTAGATGTAGTAATACCTCACCCCATCCATTTTGAAATCTTGGTTCAAGCCTTTCGCTGCTGGTTAAAAGATGCCTCTTTTTTGCATTTATTACGGTTTTTTTTCTACGAGTATTTGAATTTGAAGAGTCTTATTACTTCAAAGAAATCCATTTCTATTTTGAATTTGAATCCAAGATTCTTTTTTTTCCTATATAATTCTCATATATGTGAGTGCGAATTCATTTTCCTTTTTCTCCGTAACCAATCCTATCATTTACGATCAACATCTTCTGCAATCTTTCTTGAACGGATCTATTTCTATGGAAAAATCGAACATCTTGTAGAAGTCTTTTCTAATGATTTTCAGAACAACCTATGCTTGTTCAAGGATCCCTTCATACATTTTGTTAGATATCAAGGAAAATCTATTCTTGCTTCAAACGATACGCCTCTTCTGATGAATAAGTGGAAATATTACTTTATCAATTTATGGCAATATCATTTTTATGTGTGGTCTCAATCAGGAGGGGTCCGTATAAACCAATTATGCAAATATTCTCTTGACTTTCTAGGCTATCTTTCAAATGTGCGATTAAATCCTTCAGTGGTACGCAGTCAAATGCTAGAAAACTTCTTTCTAATAGATAATACTATTAAAAAGCTAGATACAAAAATTCCAATGATTTCTCTGATTGGATCATTGTCTAAAGCGAATTTTTGTAACGCATCGTGTCATCCTATTAGTAAGCCAACTTGGGTCGATTCATCAGATTCTGATATTATCGACCGATTT